GAAATCATCACGAATATATAAATATTTTAATTAATATATTCTTAATTTAAATCAAAGTCTCTAAAATCCAATTAATACTTATGGTTTGTAGTTATTGAACAACCAAAATGAATGAAAATAAAAGAAACTTGGATACTTTAGATAAAAAAAAAATAATATTAGTAATTGGTAATTGTTTTTGAATCAAGGGGTTTATCCTTGTTTATTTGGATTTGAGTCAAATTCCTAATTGTTTTAATTGTGTAATCTCCTATTACTGACATTGGTAACCGACCCAAAGCAATTTGATTATAATTCAATTCGTGACGATCATAAGTGGAAAGTTCATATTCTTCAGTCATTGATAAACAGTTTGTTGGACAATACTCCACACAGTTACCACAAAATATACAGACTCCGAAATCTATACTATAATTAAGCAATTTTTTTTTTTTTATATCTGTTTCTAATCGCCAATCAACAAGAGGTAAATCTATGGGGCATACACGAACGCATACTTCACAAGCAATACATTTATCAAATTCAAAATGAATTCTACCACGAAAACGCTCTGATGTGATCGATTTTTCATAAGGATATTGAATAGTTACAGGTAAACGATTTGTGTGGGATAAGGTAATCATGAAACCTTGACCAATGTACCTTGCAGCTCTTACTGTTTGTTGCCCATAATTCATGAATCCAGTTACCATGGGGAACATATCATAGATATCCATGAAATGCATAAGTTTATTTTCTTTCTCTTCTTTGAGAAAAGTTATGAATCTAGAATATTGTTATTCTATTCTGTTATTTATAATGAAACAAGTTGGAAAGAAGTTGTCAATAATAGGTTACCTAAAGAAATAGGTAAAAGAAATTTCCATCCAAGATTTAATAGTTGGTCCATTCTCGTCCTAGGTAAAGTCCATCTTGTTGTGATAGGAATAAACAAGAACAAATAAGCTTTAGCTAGTGTAATAAAGATAGCAATTGTAATTTTAAAGACTCCACCTATTTGATTTATTCCGAAAAGCTCAGGAATAAATAGGTACGGAATAGAGAAATTCCACCCGCCTAAGTAAATAACTGTTACAAATAATGAAGAAACTAATAGATTTAGATAAGAAGCAACGTAAAATAAACCGTATTTAATACCTGAATATTCCGTTTGATAACCTGCTACTAATTCCTCCTCTGCTTCTGGTAAATCAAAGGGTAATCTTTCACATTCCGCTAGAGAAGAAATTAGAAAAACAAGAAACCCTATAGGTTGACGCCACAGATTCCACCCCCAAAAACCATATTTTGATTGTGCTTCAACTATATCAACTGTACTTGAACTGTTAGATAATCATAGTCGATGATAACACCACTGTTTCCATCGCTATTCCAGAACCGTACATGAGACCTCAGCTTCATACGGCTCCTCTACGGCCACAAATAAATTAAGGACTAGTTCGGTATTAACTCGTCATCCATTGGATGATAGATAGAATAAAGATAGATGGGAAAGCCCAAAATTAGACCGATGGAATTCCGTCTGCTAGAATAAAAAGCGCTTCCGAATTGATCTCATCCTATTTTTTTTTTATTGCTCTTTTTCAGTAATAACTTATTCCTTCAATAAAATACTCGTTGTATCAATATATATTTCGACCCATATTTTTTTTTTACGAAAAAGAATGAAACACTAGTTCATCAATCATGATAAGAATTCGATGTGTATGGATGGAAGAAAGAATCAATAAATAAAGTACAAATCTTTTATTATGTTATTTATTTTCCCCTTCTATTCCATATATTTCATTCTATTTTTTTTTTTTTTCTTTCTGTTCTTCGTTCTTATATCTTATAAGATTACGATAAGAGGGTACTCAAAAAAAAAAAAAAAGGATTAATTCGTTCTTGATAGTCATTCTTTAATCAGTGAATAGGAGCATACTCTAGATCGGAATCGCGAGGAAGTACTGCTTGATTATTTCTACGAACTTAAAGCCCTCTCATTATGATTCTTTTTATGCATAAATACCTATTTTGATACCTTACATTATTTCCATTACTAATCTTTTGTGCATCTTGGTGTTCCTACCCGTCCACTCATTTTTGATTGATCCCAGTATGGTAATAAATACAAGACAATAATGAAAACTCCGTACAGTTGATCTTTTGCACCCGCTTCAAGACAAGACATGATGACTAATAAAAAAATATCCATCTTGGGGTAAACAGTTTACACTGCTTATGTTTACTTCTACTTTCCTCTCGTACCTAGGGAATGAGATTTAATCTTTACTGCAAATTAATAAGCTGTTTTGTTTCACTCATATAACTATCTGGTTGAACTTAAGTCATCGACCTGAATGATGAAAAAAAAAAAATAAGGATATCTATTAATATTCAATACATTAAACCTCTTTCCTAGAAATAAAAGAAAGAGGGAAAGGGTCATGTTCTAACGAATCACACGTAGAGATATGGATAACACACATGGAGTTAATGGTATTTCATAACTAATAGATTGAGCAGCAGCTCGTAGACCACCTAAAAAGGAATATTTATTATTTGATCCATATCCGGCCATAAGAAGCCCAATAGGGGCAATACTTGAAATGGCGATCCATAAAAAAACGCCTATACTAAGATCGGCTAAAACAAGGCGATATCCAAAAGGAATTACTAAATAACTTAGTAGAATTGATATGACCGCTATAGCCGGTCCTGTGCTGAATAAACGAATATCTCCTCTAGATGGTAGGAGATCCTCTTTAAAAAGTAATTTGATCCCATCCGCTAGGGCTTGCAGAATTCCAAATGGACCGGCATATTCAGGCCCAATACGTTGTTGTATCCCTGCGGATATTTCTCTTTCTAACCACACAATTACTAGTACACCTATTGTAATTCCAAATATCAGGATAAAAATAGTGGCAAAAAGCCATATGAGGTTATAGGCCTCTTTTAAGAATTCCGATCCCGAAAAAGAATTGATAGCTTGTATTTCTCTCGTATCAATTGTCATTTCAACGATCAACTTCTCCCATAATGATATCTATACTACCAAGTATCGTCATGATATCAGCCAATTTCATTCTTTTAACTAGCTGAGGAAGAATTTGCAAATTTATGAAACCGGGCGGACGAATTTTCCATCTCCAGGGGAAAACATTCTGATCTCCTATCAGAAAAATTCCTAATTCTCCTTTTGGGGCTTCGACTCTCGCATAAAGTTCTTGTTTCGACAATTCAAAATTGGGTGAAGGTTTTTTACTAATGAATCTATATTCAAAATCATTCCATAAGGAATCCTTTGCTCTAGCAAAGCGTCGTACTTCTAAATTCTCGTAGGGGCCTCCTGGAATTCCTTCCAGAGCCTGTTGAATAATTTTTATGGATTCTGTCATTTCATTGATTCGTACTAAATAACGAGCTAATGAGTCTCCCTCTTTTTGCCATTGGACTTCCCAATCAAATTCATTGTAACACTCATAATGATCAACTTTACGAAGATCCCATTGGATTCCGGAAGCTCGTAACATTGGTCCTGATAAGCCCCAATTAATTGCTTCCTCTCCACCAATAATGCCCACTCCTTCAACTCGTTCCAAAAAAATGGGATTCCGCGTAATAAGTTTTTGATATTCAGCAATTCCTGTTAAAAAATAATCGCAGAAATCCAAACATTTATCTATCCAGCCATGAGGTAGATCAGCAGCTACTCCTCCGATACGAAAAAAATTATGCATCATTCGCATACCTGTGGCAGCTTCGAATAGATCATATATCAATTCTCTTTCTCTGAAAATATAGAAAAAGGGAGTCTGCGCACCAATATCTGCCATAAAGGGTCCAAGCCATAACAAATGAGAAGCTATACGACTCAGCTCCAGCATAATTACCCTGATATAGCTGGCTCTTTGAGGTACTTGAATATTTCCTAATTGTTCTGGTGCATTTACCGTTATTGCCTCTGTGAACATAGTAGCGAGATAATCCCAACGTGTTACATAAGGCAGATATTGTATAATTGTTCGGTTTTCCGCAATTTTTTCCATTCCTCTGTGTAAATAACCCAATATGGGCTCACAGTCAATAACATCTTCGCCATCGAGAGTAACGATCAATCGAAGAACACCATGCATTGATGGGTGGTGAGGACCCATATTGACTATCATGAGATCTTTTCTTGTAGTCGGTGCAGTCATATCTTTTTTCCCTGATTCATTATTCCATGAATTTCTCAAAACGAGGTTCATCAAAATGCAAAATTGAATAACTAAAATAAAAAGAAAGTAATTCAAACGAATCCTCAAATTAACGAGTTTGGGGTTCCCGAATTTCTAATTGACCAATTAATTTCTTATAACGTACTTTATTTTTCTTTGACAAATAAGCCAGCAGCCGTTGACGTTTTCCCAGAATTTTTCGAAGACCCCTCTGCGATAAAAAATCCTTTTTGTTCAATTCCAAATGGTAAGTAAGTCTACGTATCTTATTAGTGAAACTAAATACTTGAAATTCGACAGATCCTTTGTTTTCTTTTTTTTCTTCTTGCGGAATAACTGAGATGAATGAATTTTTGACCATAAAACAAAATTCTTCTATTTTTTTTTTCGTTTACCAATCAGGAAAAATAATGAATGTCAGCTATTTTAATTTTTTACACAAAAAAATTTGAATTAATTTTTATAAGACTTTTTTTCTATCCAAATCAATTTAATTTATTAATTTAATTTGGATAGAAAGGGATGATACATTTCTGCACTCACGAAGGAGAACGCTTTCCTTTTACCTAATAAGAGTTTCACTGATTCATTTCTCGATCCAATTGATACACGATTACATTAAATCAGTATCATATATAAGAATGAAACCCAACAGTACATCTTTTCGCTTTCATATAACATGTCGTGCAAAATCGAGATAAGATATATATATATATAATAAATATATATTGGAAGTATACCATTAATTAATTCTGAATCGTGGATACATATGTATCCTTGACATACTGAAACGACTACCATTAGTGGTATCAAACCAATACCGATTCATACAAGCTAAATCTTCTAATCGATAATTGGGCCAAAGAAACAATTTGCATTTAAAGAATTTATTTGTATCTGTATTAAGATGCTTGTCTTCATTCAAAAATTGTCCACAGTTCCTTACGTTGTTTTCATTGCAAAATATGGAATTTCCATTTACAACATTACCATTTCTATTCCAGGAATCGAAACAAATTAGAATTCTCAACTCTCTACGACGTTTAGTAGATAGAATATTTTCAGGAACAAGGAAATTATAATGCTTTTTTTTTTCATTCACAAACATACCGCCATGTCGTGCAATGGATTTATCGAAATTATCCTTATCGTTTTTTTTTTTTTTGTATCCTCTATAAATTTGGTGCTTATTCTTGTCGACTAATGAAATATCTATGCTTTGATATAGAATATATTGTTCATCCCATTTGATAGATAGACGTACTGGTTCGATAATAAGTATTCCCCTTTTTGTCAATTCTGTAAGAGCTAGACCCTTCTGAATTAACATTACATCTAGAGGCATCTCTCCTCTTTGAATAGAGGATATAGCAATTTGCCTTGGATTTATCAGTCTAAGTAGGAAACAATATACCTTGATATTATCGATCATTCTTTCATTAAAGGGCTCATCCCATCTTAATTGAAAAAAGAAATATTTTTTCAGGAAGAAATCTAGCTCTGCTTTCTTCTTACTCTTGGATTGTTTTTTCTTTCTACGTTTTTTAATGTTAATGTCTGATCCCATATAATTCTCTTCAACATCTTTTTTTTCCTTTTGTTTTTGTGGATCTGATTCAAGATCTCCTTGGCTAGGCTGTTGTTTTTTTTCTTGGTTATGATTCTTTAATTCAAGATATGCTTTTTTATTTTTAGTAGATGATATATGAAGATCCTTTTTTTTATTTCCATTAATTTTTTTATTTTGACTAAAATTTTGATAGAAATCAAAATTGAATAGAAGTAATTTAATTGGTATGATCCAAGGTTTAATGTTATATGCATCATACAGTAGTCTAAATTCTGGGAAGAACCAAGATTCCAGATTTGATATGGGATGATATAGCCTTTCTTGATTCATTCCCATCCAATCCAAAAAGTTTTTTTTTTTATTGGATGCTTTGCTTTCTTGATGAATCGTGAGAGATAAAATGTCTTTATTATAAATTTTTTGCTTAGTCCCAATCTTAGTATTTTCATTAATCTTGGTGCCAATATACATCTGGGTCCGTGTATCAATATTAATATTTTTTCTAAGACAAAAATGAAGAATTCTATAATCAAAATATTTTCTATCCAGATTTTTTTCCCTATATATACTATATAGGATAGATTCTTCTCCTAGATAATAATGAATATCTATACCTACTAGTACATAAAACGATTCGGATTTCTGTATATTGAAATTAGATAGAATTTCTCGGTCTACATTTACTTGGAATGGTGATCCATAAATATATGAGTATTTTCCATCTTCATAAGTCATATATTTATTTGATAAAAGATCATATCCATAGTTTTTTTTGAATTTTGCTTTTTTATTTTTATATGAATCCAATTTTATTTCTATTGAATCTTTATTTTGAATTGTACGACGACATTGATTGACTTTATTTAGCCATTTTTTTGGTACTAATTGAGACCATTTAGCTTGAGGTAAATTGTATTGATAATGCCCCTTTAACCAGTTTTTCCATTCATTCCTTCCAGACTTAATAATTTTCTTATGCTTTGATGGGGAATCAAATATTTTACGTATTCCATAAGAATCCTTGATTCTATCCTTAAGAAAAAAATGGGTTCCATGATATTGAAGTATAGATTTCAAGTGATACTTGTTACCAACTTGGGTTTGTGATAATATGTAAAATACATATGCTTGGGACAAGGAGGATAAGTCACAATAAATATTGGAATTTTTATTACTAATAGTAGTATTCAAAATAGACTTTTTTATAGTGTAAATAAAGGGAATTTTTTTTTTATTTGTTTTCTCAATATAAATTCCTTCCTGATTTGTTTCATCCTTGTAAATGGATTTATTTACAATTCTTGATTCAAGGAAAAGTTCTGCATTGATCCTGGGAATGTTAATGGTACATAGAAAGATGTCGACGTATATTATTTCAATCAAAATTTTGAGAAAATAGTTTAATTTATGCATTAATTGGGTACTTCTTTTGAATATCTGCCAAATGGGTTTCCGCAATTCTGATTTTTTATCATCCCTATTTGTCTTCTTAGTGCTAATCTTTCTATCTGGAGTTAAAACTCTTTTTTTATTGTCTTTTGTGATCTGTTCTATTCGATTCCTCATTGTGGTTGTTCTATCAGTGAGATCTTTCATTTTTTTTTCTATAAGCGAAGAATTTGTCCAATTTATTGATCCAATTTTAATGGTTGACTCATGAGTATGAGTAATTTTATTGTTGATTAGGAAATCTTTCCCATTTTTACTCGGTTCAGGTTCATATACTTTTACTTTCCTCAATTCAAATAAGAAAGGGTTAATTTTTTCAAGTTCTTTTATTATTCGTTTTATAACTAAAACCATTTTTATAACCCATTTTTTTTTTTCTTTTGAAATCTTTAGAAATCCTTTTATTTTTTTTTTGAAAATTCTTAGAATTAGAAAACGGTTCTTTTTTATTTTTATAATTTTTTTTTCGAGTTCTTTATAAATGGGGGCAAAAAAAGAAGGTCCTTTTCGAGGAGAACCAAAGGGGAGTTCGGTTTTCATTCCCCAGACTGTTAAAAAAAAAAAACTGTCTTTTTTTTCTTTTGTATCTCTATGACCAGGTCGTATCTTAGATTTTCGCCAAGGTTTCAGACAGAAAGGAAATATAATTTTTATTTGAATACCCTCTCTTAACCAATTTTGGGGAAATTCCTTTTCTGATAATGGAACACCACTGTAAGTGCATTTAAGATGAATTTCTCTATTCCAATCCCTTAAATCCTCGTACCACTCGGGAAATTGCAATAATAACATACGGACCATATTTTTAGCTATTATCAATGAAGGCAATACAATGTATTTTCTAATAATCGATTGCGTTACTAAGATTAACCCTCTTGTTGTTTGACCGAATATAATTCGATCCCAAGTTTCTGATATTGCTATACGTTCATTTTCTTCCTTTTTTTTCTTGTTTTTTTTCTCTTTTTCTTCCTCCTCATAATCGAAATTCGAAATTTCTGACTCTCTCCTCAACCAGCTACTAAAAATTAGATTAATCCTTTTGAAGATATTAAAAGAAAATAAAAAGGTTTTGTCTATTTGATCTAAAAAAAGAGGGGAATGCGCATTTGCTTGAAACATTTCCCAAGTAACAGTTTTACGCCTTTGAGCACGCATGGATCCTTTGATTAGATCCCGACGAAAATCCGATTGTTGCGAATAACGTATCAAAGCTACCTCTTCTCCTTGATTACCATTATTAGTATCATTAGTACTAGTGATAGTATTGGTATTCTGATCTTTCTCAGTATAAATTGCTACAAGTTTGGCTTTTCTTGAACGAATTCCAAAATCTCCCGTCGATTCTTCTTCGGTTTCTCCCTCTTGTTCTTCTAAATAACTGATCAATTTGTATGACCATCGGGGAACCCTTTTACCGATTTCTTCTATTCCAATGACTTTATTTGGAATTGTTTGATCATCTGGATTAGTTGTAACTACATCGAATACGAATTTCAAACATTTTGCTTTATTTTCTGAATCCATTTTTCTTTGTTCTCCCAATAAAGCAATTTTTTTCAAATAAAAACTGTACGGGGATTCCAAAGAAAATTTATCGATTGCGCTTGTTGAATGGCCAATATATGGCGATAACGATTCTCCACCATCAAAGGGATTCTTTTTGTGTTCGAATTTCGGGGAATCATTAGTAAGTAGACCATAAATCTTATTTATCCAAAGCGTTTCCGTGGAGTCTTCTGTAGAAGTGATTAAATCATTCATGATTGAAGGTGAATGGAATTTTTTTATTTTTCCACGATATGGCCCGTTCAAAAGAGGATCATACATTTTAGGTAAGCATTCTTTTTCATTCTCATCATTGCATAGTCTGGTCCTTTTTTCGAGCGCATCTAGTATAAGGGATCTCGTTTGTCTTTCTAAAATTTTGATTCGATTCATCAATTCATTGCTCAGGTTGTTCTTTTTTTGTTCATTGCTATAAACCCAATTATTATACATATATAGGTCTTCATGGGATAGTTTTTTTGTCCTGTACAAAGACATCTTTCGTTCTATCATTTCTGAAAAAGTCGCTAAACTCGGAGGATAGGTAAAAGATATTTTTATTTTTCCATCACTTGGACATGTATAAAAAAAATATTGTGACATTTCATTTCGTATAGAATTTTCAAATCGATCATTTTTTATATATCGCAATGGACGATTCCATTGTTTATAATCGAAAAGAAAAGAAATAAGAGGTTTTTCATACCAGACTATATTTTTCCCTCTTTCGAATTCCCAAAGTTTTTTTTTTTGATACCTATTAAGATAAGAATCTTCGTAAAATGGGCTATCTTTATAGCATGTTTCTTTAAAGTGAAAGTGGAATTCATCCTTTGTTTTTTCCTTTCCATTCACTCGGATCTTTTGCGTTTCATATAGTTTGTCCCTATCCTCCTTTTCTTCCGAACAAAGGGAAAGGTCATCTTCGGCGGATCCCTCTTGTTCCTGTTTAGTCTCCTTTGTTTCGGAAGTTGTTTCTACATCGCTTTCTTCCTCACTTTCCCCCCGTTCTTCCGTTTCTGAGGTTTCTTTCAGTTTCTTAGTGATAATAGGCAACGGCATTCTGCCTAAATAGTAGACACAGGTGATAAATAAGAGAATACTAAAGATTCGAGCCATAGAATTTATCAATTCTGACACAAGGTACTTAAATTCTGACACAAGGTACTTATTAGATCGAATAGAATGATTTTTCCGTATCCAGAATAATACCAATCCAACCCATTTA